CGTACTTGAGAGTTTCCTACCTCATACGGCTCGATAACCAACTCTTTTGTTTTGGTGTACCAGTTTTTTAACTTTAATCTACTTTAACTTTATATCTAATTGAATGTCTAATTGAATGAGATATCTTATAGATATTCGGTTTGTCTTGGATTAAACAAAAGAGAGTAATTACATGAGTTTCAAACTTTCATTTTGATTTAATTAATATATTAATTAATATAATAAGTTTTATCTTTTTTCCTACCTTCAGAAAAAAAAGCATGTCCGCTGTTATTAGATATTAGAATTTTCTGAAAGGTAACTATCCCGCTTTCAGATAAAAATTTATATAGAATCTTTGAAAAAGACTTTTTTTCATACTTCATAAAAAAGAAAAAGACTTACTGTCTTTAGGATCTGATGCTACACCGCTGCTCAATACCTTAGGGGATCTACTCTATTACATAAATAGATTTCTAAGATTTATCTCATATTATGATATAAATAAACAGCTCTTGTTGTATTGGTCCAAAACCTTTCCAATGGATCTTTACGGTGCTTCCTCTATCAATTAAATCTTTTTTATCCATAGAAGGAAGTATTTAGGCATATCTAGTCTTCACTTCATATTTCGATCTATGAAGTTTATTTATTTGCTACAGCTGATAAAAAATCGTTTTAGACGATGCTTATGTAGAAAGCCTTTTTTTTTGTTTCTAGTATTTCATTGACTAGCTGTTCGTTCTTTTTTTCTATAGTGGAGATAGTCGCACGTAATGACAGATCACAGCCATATTATTAAAAGCTTGTGGTAAAAAGGGGTTTCGTTCTAATGCCCGAAAATAATATTCTAAAGCTTTGGTATGTTCCCCATTACTTGTGTGGATAAGGCCTATATTATAGAGTATATAACTTCGATCATAGGGGTCAATTTCTAGTCGCATAGCTTCATAATAATTCTGTAATGCTTCCGCATAATTTCCTTCAGATTGAGCCGACATCCGTTACGGTCGTCATTCGCTTTAACGAATTCTCCGTTTCAGAACCGTATGTGAGATTTTCATCTCATACGGCTCCTCCTTTAGGTGCATAATGAAAATAATATATGGAAAAATTTGATGTCATTATGAACTAAGCGGGGCTAATGTTTTTACAAGAAATCCCTAGCCAACCTTCTTGCAAAAGACCTTTTCTTACTACCAAGTGGGTTCATGCTAGATAAAAATAAAAAAGGAAACTCTAAAAATTTCTTTGTTCTCAACGCCCCTAAATTTCCAGGAATTAGTCACTTCAACAGTCTTCAATGGTTATACGGGTATCCAAAGTACGAACGAGATGGATGTTTATTGTTCCAACCATTTTAATTAGTCCCAATCCCAAAGAAGAAGAAGAAAGAAAAGGAATCATTTTGAAGAAAGTTTTCGTGTTGTTGATTTCTCGGCGTAGTGCTTCTTCCCCTATGCCTCCTATTCGTATATTGTATTAGTGTAGTAGGATTGATCTGTAATACGGGAACCATAGGTAAAAACCTTTTGCTCAATACTAGAATTCACAATTGAAGCATCTAAGGCTGCATTAATCGTGGATACATGACAGAAGGGATTGCTTTTTTTTATTATAAACTTCACCTTCAAAAGCGTAGATTTTTTTTTCAATACTCGTTTTTCTTTCTATTCCAAATCGGCGAGAAATAAAAAAAATAATGATAATCAAATCGCACCATCTCTGTAATAAGTAAATGCCTCTTTTTCTCCGGAAGTTGTCGGAATGACTCGTAATAAGATATCGGCTACAATTGTAAAGGTTTTATCAATAAAATTTCCATTTATACGCGATCTTGGCATAGGTAGTAATCCATTCTATAACTCTTTTGATTTCCTTTACCTTTTTTTTTTTTGAGAAAATTTTCTCACAAACAAAGGAATTTTATAGTACGAACTAACATAAAAGCGGACTCGTTAAAATAAAAAAACCTTCTATCTACTTCCAATTTTTTCCAGTCAAAAAAGGTATCTATTAACCCTAATCTAAAAAAACGATGAATAACTCGCTATTCACCCAGGTACTCAGTCATAATCCTGATGTCGGAGAGATGGCCGAGTGGTTGAAGGCGTAACATTGGAACTGTTATGTAGACTTTTGTTTACCGAGGGTTCGAATCCCTCTCTTTCCTTACTTTAAACTAATTGACCAATCTTACGTGATTGACCACAATGTATCAAATAAAATAAAAAAGAATAGATATAAAATCGACCTTGTTTTGATTTTGAAATAGATTCTCTATTCCTAATTTCTTTGATATACAAAATGCTGGTACGAGCAAACAAGGGATCCAAACCTCCCTACCAATCTATGATACATGAATAGGAAAAAGATTCCCCGACAAAATCCCTTACCTTGTGCCTTTTTTTTTTTAATCAAAAAAGAGGGCAAAGGGGAGTTGTCCGAACTCTTCTTTTTAGTTTTTTTTTACGTAAGTTAGGTTTATTAAGTCTGTCGAGAGTAATATTCTACGACAAGCAATTCATTTATTTTCAAACCGACGCATTTCCTATCTATTATTTGATTGACTAACCCTTCATATTGGAATGTGTGAAGAGTCAGATGGTTTGGCAATTCCTCGGGGGCAGATGAATCAAGAAGATTTTGAACCAAAGTTCTAGAATTTTGTTCATCCTTCACTGTAATAATATCTCGGGGTTTGCAGCGATAACTTGGTATATCAACTATACGACCATTAACTAAAATATGCCCATGGTTAACTAATTGGCGCGCTTGAGGAATAGTCAAAGCCATACCCAATCGAAAAAGGATGTTATCCAAACGCATTTCAAGTAATTGTAGTAAAACTTGACCTGTTGACCCCTTGGCTTTTCCGGCGATACGAACATATTTAAGTAATTGGCGTTCTGTAAGACCATAATGAAAACGCAATTTTTGTTTTTCTTCTAAACGAATACGATATTGAGATTTTTTTCCGGAGCGTGATTGGTTTCTAAGATCGCTTCCTGCCTTAGGCCTTTTACTAGTTAGTCCCGGTAAAGCCCCCAGACGGCGTATTTTTTTAAAACGAGGCCCTCGGTAACGTGACATAAAGACTCCTTTTTTTATTGCAATTGTACAAAACTAAACAAAATTAAAACTGAACTAAATGATAATGATAAATGACGTGAAATCCACGCCAATAAACTATTGGAATACAAAGAGTAAGAAGATATATTCTCTCAATATACAGATTTTTTTTATTGTATATACAATATATATAAATCAAATAAATAACAAAAATTTTCCTTTATTTTCTTTATTTATTTTGCTAAAGATCTAACCCTTTTACCCAATATATATTCCTAATATGGAAGTTTATATAACATAAAATAAATGGAGTGGTAACTCTTGGAAAAAGGTTAAAGAAGTCGTTTCAATCTTCTTTGATTTTGAAAGTACATTAAAAAGCCGGCTATCGGAATCGAACCGATGACCATCGCATTACAAATGCGATGCTCTAACCTCTGAGCTAAGCGGGCTCAAATAAAATAGCGCATGCATACAAATTCACTAAACTACTAGATCGTATCAATTAACTATTCTATTCATATTTTTCCTTATCTATTTAGAATTAATCATATTCTATATATTCTAGAACAGAATATAGCTCAAATAAATAGTGACTATCATTAAATAAATAAAACATAACCTTAATTAATGAAATTAATAGAATATAGCAATATATCGACTTTATAATTTTGATTTCATTAGTTTATAAATAATAAAATTTTAATTAGATCAGAAATCTTTTTTTTAAGTTAAATTATATCTAATTTGATATTCTTTTTTTTTTTTGTTCTAACCTCATGCTATTATTATTATTTTATACTTTTTGTCTTTTTATTTGATTTCTAATATTATAGAATTTTTTATAATTATTCGAATTTCAAATCTACGAAGTAGACTTATAATCTTTTTCCATTGCACATTGTAGAATTCTAAGTTTCAATAATAATAAATTTCTTTTCATGGAAGTAAAATAAAAAAAAAGAATCGACCGTTCGACTATTTCTTAAAATTTAAGAGAAAGATGAGAAAAGGAAGAACATATATATGTTATGTAATATATAACCATATTGAATTGCAAATACAAAAATGATAGAATCTTTGTTGATTAGACTAAATCAATATGGATGGGGGCTAAAAAAAATGAAAGAAGATACCAAAGAAATAAAAATAAGTATCTATATGTAATGAATTCCAAGGTTTCGGCAGTGTAAAGACATCATAATGAGATCCTAATCTCAAAGCAAAAAAGGGGATATGGCGGAATCGGTAGACGCTACGGACTTAATTGGATTGAGCCTTGGTATGGAAACCTACTAAGTGATAACTTTCAAATTCAGAGAAACCCTGGAATTAACAATGGGCAATCCTGAGCCAAATCCTGGTTTACGCAAACAAACTAGAGTTTATAAAGCGAGAAAAAAGGGATAGGTGCAGAGACTCAATGGAAGCTGTTCTAACAAATGGAGTTAACTACCTTGTGTTAATCACATGATTCACTTCATAGTCTGATAGATCCTTGGTGGAACTTAATTAATCTAATCGGACGAGAATAAAGATAGAGTCCCATTCTACATGTCAATACTGACAACAATGAAATTTATAGTAAGATGAAAATCCGTTGACTTTTAAAATCGTGAGGGTTCAAGTCCCTCTATCCCCAACTCTACTCCCCCAAAAAGTCTGTTTGACACCTTACCTTTTGTTTTTAGTTATTCAAGAATTCATTATCTTTTTTCATTCATCCTGCGCTTTTACAAACTATAATTTCTTTTCTTATTATATACAAGTCTTGTGGGATATATCATACACGTACAAATGAGAAAGAAATATCGATTTGAATTATTTAGAATCTATATCATTTTTCATTTTAAAACTTAGAAAGTCGTCTTTTCAAAGATTCAAGAAATTCCCGGTCAAAAACTTTTTCATTTACTACTTTTGCGTTTCTTTTAATTGACATAGACCTA